AATGAAAGGAACATAGGAGTTTGTCGCTAGGTATTTGACCAAATAGGATCGTCCAGTTCCTATAGAACCTATCACTAAAATACCCCTAGAAGGGGATAGGGCTAAGCGGAGCGAAAAGGGTTTTCCATGAGATGGGAAATGAGAACTATTAGCCCCACACGAGGTTTGTGAATAAGTGATTGTCTGATAATGAGCAAGGAATATCCGTCTTTCTGCTAAACAGGATCTATTGAACTCATAATTCATTAGATACTTTTTATGAATGTCAACTAAGTATCGTAAGTAAATGGATCCCGGTTGTTCAATCATTTGATAACCAGAGTCATTCTTTGATAAACGATCACTATGAGTCAGACTCAATAGAATTTGATCAATCCTTTTTTCCGTCGTTAAGGTGGAGAACTGAACCAAGAATTCTCTTTCTTCATCATCAATCGAATCACTGTTCGCGACCCAGGATTCTATTTTATCATCAATCCAATCACCGTTCACGTTTTTTCTTTTTCTTATCAATGAATAGATCTCTTTACTTGTACGACTTAGATGTCTCGTATTTCTCGAAAAAGTGATTCGATTGATGGGATTTGGTATGATACTGATGAGATCGATGAGATTGATATTCAAATATTTCTTCTTAGAACGTATTGATTTGACCCCATAAGCGGGACCACCACCCAATAGCATGTTGCCGCCAGAAGCAGAATCCCGTATTTCTTCCAGAGAATCTCCTAATTGTTCCAGAGCAACTAGAAAGAGATTCTTTAACCAGAAAGAATTCAGTTCAGATGTAGGATACCTATCCAGAAGTTTTCGCAACTCAATCATGTATGATGGAATCATCAAAGATTTGATCTTTTCTAACTCTGTCTGTAACTCACTAGAGGCTCGGAAAACAAAGAGAAGATGTGTACGAACGAGATATCCAGCAACAAGAAGAAGGAAAAGAATTGAATAGAGGAACTCCCAAGCATTTGGTGATCTCAGATGTGTCCATATCAATGGAATGGGTGACTCATTATTTCGATGAATCATTTCTTCGGACAGAAGAAGATTCTGTAAACACTTACTCGAACTCTCACTTATCAGATTCCGTTGTGGAAGAATCGACCACCACTTTTTCTGAGGAATTGGCCATGATATATCTGATCCATGCATAATATCATGAAAAACGGACACAAAATTTTGACTGCCACTTAGGGAATATTGAAAGGGAATATTCAATATCAAATAAATATTGTTTTTTAAGGTGAAATAAAGATATTTACACCCCGTCCAAGTAAGGAACCATGGCATATAGGTTTGGAACAAATTCCATTTTGAGAGATTTGAAAAAGCACTATCTCGTTGAAGGGTTCTACCTACTTCCCCCTTCTCAACGTTTTTCTTTAGACATAGACTCAGTTCTTTCCTCTTTCCGGACGGCACATATTTCTCAAAACATGGAGTGTGAATCAAACCCATGTTTGAATTGAAACGGAGATAGTGATGCAAGTTTTTCCCTTCTGAATCAGATAGATTCATATCTGAAAGAAGCTGACAATAAGTTCTTTCAAAATTGACTATTTGTTCCTCTATTACAGGTGTTCCCGAAATGTCTGCAATCGAGTAAATAGGAACGGATGGATCAGATCGAATTGAAAAATGGAAAGATTTGTACAAGTTATACGTTTTGTTACCACTTTGTGAAACATTGTTAGGTATAAATATGCCACATACCTGTGACTCAATTGGTGAAATAGTCTCTCTCTCTCCCAAAACATGTTTTTTTTTACCGAAACACAAAGAAAATTTTTTGTTGCGAATGCACAAGATATTGGGGAATTGTGCATATGTAAAATCATAATTATGGATACGGGTCTTTTCCCCATAAAAATGGAATCCTTTGTTACAATAGAACCAGAAGCAATGGGGATGATTCAAGAATTGAAGTCTGTTTGCTCTATAAAAAGAAGATATCAATGAACTTTTCTGAGGATTCAACCAATTGTTTCGATCGTGGGATATCATTGAGAAATAGGAATCTGTGTTCTCAAAGGATTTCTTGCGATTTTTTCTAGTACGGAATGAGTCAATCATGCACTTTTGTATCTTGTTGAACAAAAAAGGTAATATTGTTCCTGTATTGATTAAAAATTTCGATCTTTGGGAAGTATCATGATCATACAATAAGAAGGGTTTCAATTTATTCAAATAAACGATTTGAACACCTATTGATTCTAACAACTGATTGCCGGGTTGATCATTCAGACCTTTCAATTCATAGATGTGGATTTCGGCCCTATGAATGGAGATATTCCCAAGACTCACAACGAAAAAAGGAAGTGACTTAGATAAAAAGAGAAGCGACTTGGACAAAAGGAGAAGTGACTTGGACAAAAAGAAACGAAGTGACTTGGACAAATCTTGTTTGTCGATAACCTCGGACCAATCAATCGAATATTGATTAATACGTAATCGATCGAACATTACTTGAAAACGGTGTTTCTGCTCAGAAACGAAATGCTCCAAATGTTCCTGGAAATTCTTGCTTCCATTGGAACATTTGTATCTATATACATTAGGATCCAGATTCGTGGATCTCTCGGTTCGAGAAATAAGAGGATCGAACCACTTCTTCTTAATCTTTTTCAAATTGGATAAATGTTGGTTGATCTTATCTATTATTATAGTTAGATGATTCAGAATATCATTTCCTATTGGGTGCTTTTGAATTCCTATGGGATGCTTTTGAATTCCATATGCGAAGTTGCAATCGGGTCGATTCATTAAAAAGAATCGATTCAATACATTTCTTATGTACCCATAGGTACTATATTGGATTTGAATCTGATTTCGGATCAATCTATATTGATGGATCGCCTCCATTATGTTGTTGTGAGCAAATACCGCTATTTTTGGTTTTGGATCTTCCAAATCATTCCCGCAGGAGATCCGGACCGATTTTTTTTTTATCTTTCGATAAAAAGATTCATTCTCTTCATAAAAAATAGAAAGTAGAACCAATAAAAATAAATCATAAAAAATAGAAAGTAGAACCAATAAAAATAAATCATAAAAAATAGAAGATAGAACCAATAAAAATAAATCATAAAAAATGGAAGGTAGAACCAATAAAGATTTCTTTTTCGATTCATCCCCGGAGTTGAATACCTCATTCAATAATTTTCCGTAGGAATCAATAGACAAGCCAAATTCCTTATTATGATAGGCTAAACCCGGCTCGGTTATTGATAGAGTGAATAGATCTGCCATTTCTTGAAATGTCTCTTCTAATTCAAACTCGTGGTGCAACCTGTATCCCCCCTTGTTCCGATCATGGAATAGATGAAATAAATCAAAAAATGCATTTTCGTTCAAGAATGAAATCTTATTGGAACTGTCCATATCCGGTTCATCCTTCGGAACCATATCCCATCCCGGATCTGCTGCAATCGAATGAACTGAGGGGGTATTTTGTAAATACGTAATTATCTTGAATATATCAACTATTTCTTTATTTTCCGATCGCCTCGAAGGGACAAAAGAAACACCTTGTTGTTTCTTCAACAATTTCTGATCTATAGTCGACCTCTCGGTAGGATTCAAACCCAGATGAAGTTCTGACCATCTATCAGAGAAAAAAGAACGAATTGATCTTGTAGGATTCCCAAGAAATTCTTCTATTTCTTCTGGAAGCAGATGATTATTCATCTGCTTCTCACGTTCCGGGAATAGCCGAGCCATTGAGGAATATCCGGAAAGGTATTTTGAGAATCGATCTGATTTTATCTCTGTTCGTTCCGTTTGAAGAAAGGAAGTATCTAAAAGAATTGATCTTTTTTTTAGTTGCTGAATCTCCGTTTGATTGATCAATGTGTGATATTCCGAACCCTCATTACTAATGGAATTGAAAGGATCTATGGATTGATCAGAAAATCCTTTCGATTGGCTAGAATCCGTTACTTGAAAGAAAATGGATCTTATGGAATCATATTGAATATTTGACGATACATTCCGTACCTTGCTAAAAACCCGATTCCTGTTTACCAACCACGCATTGTCTAACCAAATCAAATTCTCTCTCGAGACGTTCCTCAAAAAATCCGATTTGTGCCGATTCTTCCCCCCAATAACGAAGAGATCTTGGCGGAATTGCCACATATGAAATTGAGCGCAATTTTTCAAAAAAATACCCCCCTTGTTTCTCGAGAGGAGATGGGAAACATGTTCAATCTCGTTTGATTGAATAGTCGCCTCAGCTCCTTGTTGTTTGAAGAAACCCCCCTCATCAATTGGTCTTTTTTCACGAAAAGCAGACATGAGATAACAAATCAAATGTTTCACTAAAATTTCGAATAGCTGTCCCGAATTCAAGTTGATTATGTTTCGCTTCTTACTCGGAGAAAGGCGGTCAAATAATTTCCAATCATGGTCCTTGCGGATCGGATCATTCGTATAGGATACAAAAAAAAACTCCAGATATTTGATATCTTTCTCTTTGAATGAGATCTCAATTCCAGCTGCAATTTCATTCGATATCTTACAGCTGGAATTCCTCTTTTTTACGATCGCATTCCTCCATCGCTGCGAACCCCAGTTAGATTCAGACATGATACACTTTTTAGTTATTGGAAGAACCCAAGTACTTTCTTTCGGATCCATGAAACAACTCTCATAGATATTTTTCCCTTTTGGAAGATACAGGAGCGAAACAATCAACCTATTGAGATTGGAAGACCAAAAGGATTCTTTCAATGTATAATTGGGGGGTCCAATGGAACGCAGAGGTTTAGGAAGAAGCCCCATCAAATAGATATTTTTTCTTTCGACCCTATTTCGATTGTATATAAGGACCGCTACTACAAGTACAAGCAGTACTACACCTTTGATCATGCAATGTCGACGAATTGAACCCTGTGAATCACGTGAAATTAGGACACTCCAAATTCGGGAATCAAAAAGTTTCATAAAGCGCTCTTGGTGGAAAAAAAAGGAAGTGAAAGATTTCACCGAATCGGGTTGGATCCATGAATCCAAGAAATCGTGAGAATTCTTGATTTCTCTCAATTCGAAGATCCAGGATTTGAATTGATGTCCTCTCATTTCATTGATTCCTCCTAAAGAATCCAAAAGAATCTAAGTGAATTGAATTTGGGTCACTCGCGATGTACAATGACCCCAGTGAAGCATCCATGGCTGAATGGTTAAAGCACCCAACTCATAATTGGCGAATTCGTAGGTTCAATTCCTGCTGGATGCAGGCCAACGGGGACATTCAATAAGCCTAATTCCACTGGCTCCGTATCAATGGAATCTCATCATCCATACATAACGAATTGGTATGGTATATTCATACCAACCATAACATATGAAGAGTAAGAACTAGAATTCTTATCGATACTGGAACTCGTGGGGAAGAAAGTCGAATCAGGATCAACTAGGACAGAAATAAAGCATTGGGTCGAACTCTTCTTTGGCGTCAAAGTAATAGCTATAAATAGTCATCAACTCCCGGGAAAGGGTAGAAGAACGGGACCCATTATGGGACATACAATGCATTACAGACGTATGATCATTACGCTTCAACCGGGTTATTCTATTTTACCTCTTATAGAGAAGAGAAAAGAATTTAAGTAAAAAAAAAAAAGAAAAAAAAATACTAAATAACACGGCGATACATTTATACAAAACTTCTACCCCGAGCATACGCAAAGGATCCATAGACAGTCAAGCGAAATCCAATCCGCGAAATAATTTGATCTATGGACAGCATCGCTGCGGTAAAGGTCGTAATTCCAGGGGAATCATTACCGCAGGGCATAGAGGAGGAGGCCATAAGCGTCTATACCGTAAAATCGATTTTCGACGGAATGAAAAAGACATATCTGCTAGGATCGTAACCATAGAATATGACCCTAATCGAAATGCATACATTTGTCTCATACACTATGGAGATGGTGAGAAAAGATATATTTTACATCCCAGAGGGGCTATAATTGGAGATACCATTGTTTCCGGTACAGAAGTTCCTATATCAATGGGAAATGCCCTACCTTTGAGTGCGGTTTGAACTATGGATTTACGTAATTGGAAGTAACCAATTAGGTTTACGACGAAACCTAGAAATTGATCACTGATCCAATTTGAGTACCTCTACGGGATAGACCTCAACAGAAAACTGAAGAGTAACGGCAGCAAGTGATTGAGTTCAGTAGTTCCTCATAGAAAACTATTGACACTCCAGATATGGTAATATGGAGAAGACAAAATTGTTTGAAGCACGGACAGAAGCGGAAGCGACCCTTGTTTCAAAGAGAAGAGGATGGGTTATTCACATTTCATTTGATGGTCAGAGGTGAATTGAAAGCTAAGTGGTGGTAATTCTAAAAATTCCCCCGGGGAAAAATAGAGATGTCTCCTACGTTACCCGTAATATGTGGAAGTAGCGACGTAATTTCATAGAGTCATTCGGTCTGAATGCTACATGAAGAACATAAGCCAGATGACGAAACGGAGAGACCTAGGATGTATAAGATCATAACATGAGTGATTTGGCAGATTTGTATTCCTATATATCCACTCATGTGGTACTTCATCACACGATTCATATAAAATCCATCTGTCTAGATATCATCATAGAATATATATATACATCCGGAAAGCCGTATGCTTTGGAAGAAGCTTGTACGGTTTGGGAAGGGGTTTTTATTGATCAAAAAGAAAAATCTACTTCAACCCATATGCCCTTAGGCACGGCCGTACATAACATAGAAATCACACTTGGAAAGGGTGGACAATTAACTAGAGCAGCAGGTGCTGTAGCGAAACTGATTGCAAAAGAGGGTAAATCGGTCACATTAAGATTTCCATCTGGGGAGGTCCGTTTGATATCCAAAAACTGCTCAGCAACAGTCGGACAAGTGGGTAATGTTGGGGCGAACCAGAAAAGTTTGGGTAGAGCCGGATCTAAATGTTGGCTAGGTAGGCGTCCTGTAGTAAGAGGGGTAGTTATGAACCCTGTAGACCATCCCCACGGGGGTGGTGAAGGGAGGGCCCCGATTGGTAGAAAAAAACCCACAACCCCTTGGGGTTATCCTGCGCTTGGAAGAAAAAGTAGGAAAAGGAATAAATATAGTAATAGTTTTATTATTCGTCGCCGTAAATAGGAATATTCAAAATCAAATAAATATTGTTTTTTACTCGTCTTTTCAAAAAAAAAAAAGGGGGGGGGAATAATAGGCCGTGACACGTTCACTAAAAAAAAATCCTTTTGTAGCTAATCATTTATTGGAAAAAATAAAGAAGCTTAACATGAGAGAGGAAAAAGAGATAATAGTAACTTGGTCCCGGGCATCTACCATTATACCCACAATGATCGGCAATACAATTGCCATTCATAATGGAAAGGCGCATTTACCTATTTATATAACGGATCGTATGGTGGGTCAAAAATTAGGAGAATTTGCACCTACTCTTACTTTCCAGGGACACGCGAGAAACGATACTAGATCTCTCCGTTAATAAAATAAAGTGAAATAGGTGCTCATCGTTCATTGGCGGGAGGCGAACCTTATCTTATGTCAAAGTGGAGAAAGTGGAAGAAGACCTTGAAAAAGCAGAAGATGAAGAGGAGCTCGAGTACACAAGTACAAGCTTTAGCTCAACGTATATGTATGTCTGCTCACAAAGCACGAAGAGTCATTGATCAGATTCGTGGGCATTCCTATGAGAAAACACTTATGTTACTGGAACTCATGCCTTATCGAGCATTTTATCCCATTTTTAAACTGGTTTATTCTGCAGCAGCAAATGCTAGTCACAATAAAAGTTTCAACGAAGCTGATTCGGTCATTAGTAAAGCCGAAGTCAATGGGGGTACTATCGTGAAAAAGTTAAAACCCAGGGCTAGAGGACGTAGTTATCCGATAGAAAGACCCGCCTGTCATATAATTATTGTATTGAAGGATAGCTCTAAAAAGAAAACAGATCAGGATATATTTTTAGAAACAAAAAATGTATGGAGAGATCCTATAATAGAAAGATATATAGAGAAGGAGAGAGAGAGAGAAAAAAAAGATGGGTCAAAAAATAAATCCACTTGGTTTCCGCCTTGGCGAAAACCAAAGTCATCGTTCCCTTTGGTTCGCACAACCAAAAAGTTATTACATAGGTCTCCAGGAAGATGAAAAAATACGGGATTGGATCAAGATATATGTACAAAAAAATATAAGAGTATCTTCAAGTTTCGAAGGAATTGGAATTGCACATATAGAGATTCAAAAAAAAATGGACTTGATCCAGGTCATAATCTATATTGGATTCCCAAATTTGTTAATAGAAGGCCAAACACGAGGAATCGAAGAATTGCAGATCAATGTACAAAAGGGGCTTCATTCTGTGAATCGGAGACTTAACATTGCTATTACAAGAGTTGCAAAACCTTATGGACAACCTAATATTCTTGCAGAATATATAGCTCTACAATTAAAGAATAGGGTTTCGTTTCGAAAGGCAATGAAAAAAGCTATTGAATTAACTGAACAAGCAGACACAAAAGGAATTCAAGTGGAAATTGCAGGGCGTATCGACGGAAAAGAAATTGCACGTGTCGAATGGATCAGAGAAGGTAGGGTTCCCCTCCAAACCATTCGAGCTAAAATTGATCATTGTTCCTATACAGTTCGAACTGCCTATGGGGCATTGGGCATCAAAATTTGGATATTTGTAGACGAGCAATAATGGACCCTTCCTTTGCTTGCCATTCTATTCAGTGATAGAACAAAAACTACAAACTATTCCTTTTCACTTCAATAAAAAAAAAAATGAAAAATGAGCAATTCTAATTCTATAAGGTTGAATAAAAATTCGATTGACCTTTTGGTGGAACTGCTATGCTTAGTGTGTGACTCGTTGGTTTTTTATTTAAAGTTGGGATTCAAAAAACAGACCAGCCCCTAACTAATAACTATAAGAACTAGTAACCAACTCATTGCTTTGTATTATCGAGATCCAAGGAAGCAGTCGCCATATGATGTATCGATCATATAGTTGTAGCAACTGAAATCTTTTTTTTTCCATAAAGGAAAAATCCATTTATAGGTTGGAAAGAAAAATAGAGGGATGTGGGTAACTGGAAGGGCGAGAGAAAGAGAGAAGGAGAATCTCCATGATATATGATTCCAATATGTATGGTCTATCAATCACATCATATCATAAAAGGCAGTGTGATAAAGCATCAATACTGATTCGTCCATAATTAGATGAATACGGTTCATAAGAAAAATACAAATAATAAAGAGCCCCGAGTCAATAGAGACTGAGGAGATTGGCTCGGGAACGAATTTAATTAGGAGCTCCATTGCATAGTTCAGGCCTAGCCATTAATGGAAAAGCTATGGGAACGACGAAACCTGTGACTGCGGAAGATTCTATTGAAAACGAATCCTAATGATTCATTGGGTGGGATGGCGGAATCAACCAGGAACCAATTAATTTCTTCTGATAGGTCATGGGTTCACCCTACGAATGAAGCAAATATGGAAAGAGTCAATATTCGCCCGCGAAACCATTATTGGATTGTAGTATTTTGACAGATTCGGTAAAGGTCAAGGATTCATTTTCAAAAGAAAGGCATTATCCCATATAAATAAAATAGAAATATCCGTCTAGCCGTATATACTATATACTATACGGCTTCCCGTGTGACAGATTAAATATCAAGAAATTCCATGATTCAGTGTATTATTCATTCAATAAATACATATACGTAATCTTATTGAATCGTTTCATTCGCGAGGAGCTGGATGAGAAGAAACTCTCATGTCCGGTTCTGCAGTAGAGATGGGATTGAGAAACAACCATCAACTATAACCCCAAAAGAACCAGATTCCGTAAACAACATAGAGGAAGAATGAAGGGAATATCTTATCGAGGCAATCATATTTGTTTCGGCAGATACGCTCTTCAGGCACTTGAACCCGCTTGGATCACATCTAGACAAATAGAAGCAGGACGACGAGCAATGACACGATATGCACGCCGTGGTGGAAAAATATGGGTACGTATATTTCCCGACAAACCCGTTACAGTAAGACCTACCGAAACACGTATGGGTTCGGGGAAAGGATCTCCCGAATATTGGGTATCTGTCGTTAAACCCGGTCGAATACTTTATGAAATGGGCGGAGTATCAGAAACTGTAGCCAGAGCAGCTATTTCAATAGCTGCGTGCAAAATGCCTATACGAACTCAATTCATTATCGCGTGATAGGTATGTGAAGGGTATTTGTGATGAAAAATACAATCGCAGATTTTTGGATTTCTGGGCAGACAATATTTCTCTCTTTTTCCTTTGCCTTTTGCATTGAAAGAGCAGATTCAAAAAAAAAAAATGATATGATTCAACCTCAGACTCATTTGAATGTAGCGGACAACAGCGGGGCTCGAGAATTGATGTGTATTCGAATCATAGGAGCTAGTAATCAACGATATGCTCATATTGGTGACGTTATTGTTGCTGTAATCAAAGAAGCAGTGCCCAATATGCCTCTCGAAAGATCAGAAGTGATCAGAGCTGTAATTGTACGTACATGTAAAGAACTCAAACGCGACAACGGTATGATAATACGATATGATGACAATGCAGCAGTTGTCATTGATCAAGAAGGAAATCCAAAAGGAACTCGAGTTTTTGGAGCGATCGCGCGGGAATTGAGACAGTTGAATTTCACTAAAATAGTCTCATTAGCTCCTGAAGTCTTATAAATACTAGTAGATGAGACCGTGATAGAGTATAGTCAGGTCTCTGAAATAGATCACGTTAGTAGATTGTGTCTCACGCATATACCTTTAATAATTCATAAATAAATAAGAAAAAATGAAAAAAAAAAAAGGAACATGTTGATTATATCAAAACTGGAAGGCACCCATAAATTTAGTTCGTCATGGGTAGGGACACTATTGCCGATATAATAACTTCTATAAGAAATGCTAACATGGATAAAAAAGGAACGGTTCGAGTAGCATCTACTAATATCGCCGAAAACATTGTTAAAATACTTCTACAAGAAGGGTTTATTGAAAATGTTAGGAAACATAGGGAAAACAACAAATATTTCTTGGTTTCAACCCTGCGACATAGAAGGAATAGGAAAGGAACATATAGAAATATTTTAAAGCGTATCAGTCGTCCCGGTCTACGAATCTATTCCAACCATCAACGAATTCCTAGGATTTTAGGTGGAATGGGGGTCGTAATTCTTTCTACTTCTCGAGGTATAATGACAGATCGAGAAGCTCGACTAGAAAGAATTGGGGGAGAAATTTTGTATTATATCTGGTGATCCTTCTGGTATCCGAATTTGATCCGTAACTTGCTATTTGGGAAAAAGAGAGGAAAGACGAATTGTCTACTATTACTCCTCCTCCATTAGTTGATACTTCAAGGGGGTTACCTGGAATGAAAGAACAAAAATTGATTCACGAAGGTTTAATTACTGAATCACTTCCCAATGGTATGTTCCGAGTTCGTTTAGACAATGAAGATCTGATTCTAGGTTATGTTTCGGGGAGGATCCGACGGAGTTTTATCCGGATACTACCAGGAGATAGAGTCAAAATCGAAGTAAGTCGTTATGATTCAACTAGGGGACGTATAATTTATAGACTTCGCAACAAAGAGTCGAATGATTAGGCGGCTTTTTATTTGAATTTAAGCATTCCTTTCATGGGAATACAATTCGAGGTTCAAAATTTCAAGAGACTTATTTTCTTCCAAGGAGTATATTTGGAATTAAGGAATAACAAATATGAAAATAAGGGCTTCCATTCGTAAAATTTGTGAAAAATGTCGACTGATCCGTAGGCGGGGACGAATTATAGTAATTTGTTCCAATCCGAAACATAAACAGAGACAGGGGTAATCTTTCTAACAAGGGACTTTCTAAACGGTCCGATGTACAAATAAAGGATCTGTTTTGACATGAAATGGATATATCCGTATATCTCTGACTCATATTTATGAGATGATAAAATATGACAAAAGCTATACCAAGAATTGGTTCACGTAAGAATGGACGTAGAATACAAAAAGGAGTTATTCATGTTCAAGCGAGTTTCAACAATACCATTGTGACTGTTACAGATGTAATAGGTCGGGTGGTTTCTTGGTCCTCCGCTGGTACTTGTGGATTCAGAGGCACAAGAAGAGGGACACCATTTGCTGCTCAAACCGCAGCAGGAAATGCTATTCGTAAGGCAGTGGATCAGGGTCTGCAACGAGCAGAAGTCATGATAAAAGGCCCTGGTCTCGGAAGAGATGCAGCATTACGAGCCATTCGTAGAAGTGGTATACTATTAAGTTTCGTACGTGACGTAACCCCTATGCCACATAATGGATGTAGGCCTCCTAAAAAAAGACGTGTGTAGAAATAAAAATGGAATGGATTGCAATAGAAATAAATGATTCAATGATCTGATCAAACAATAATATTAGTATGGTTCGAGAAGAAGTAGCAGTATCC